CGGGTCGATTGGATCGAGTGAAAAATCCTATTGTTTTGGTTGTGGACTCAAGGGTTCAGGTTCAAACATGTTCTTTGAAGAAATATATGAGTTCTATTATAATAGAAAAAAATATGTTTTTTTTATTCCATTTAAGTAAATCGAGAAAAGGAAAAACATAATAAGAAATGACACTCCTATCATAGGAATGGAAATAGCCTTGTTGCTGCTTCAATAACAAGCATTTTCGTTTTCAAATCAAATAAATCATTTGATCTATGATTCATTGGAACAGGGAATGGCCTGGCTAGGTACTGGCCAGGCCGGGGGAATAAAAGAAAGAACTTTTCGGACGAAATCAAAGAGGGACTCTTTCTATTGGAGATATCTGTTTCGAATCATTATCTAAAGGGAATTGATGATTGATCAAATTCGTCTATATTTATAGAATAAAGAAAGATAAGGAAAAACTTTTATCAACCTTTACTTCACGCGTCACATATGAATTATCCTTTTAAAATTGGGAGAGATGGCTGAGTGGACTAAAGCGGCGGATTGCTAATCCGTTGTACGAATTATTTGTACCGAGGGTTCGAATCCCCCTCTCTCCGTTTCTTCTGATCACTTGATATTTCCCTTTCGAATTCGAAAAAATCTCTAACCCCCTTTCTCATAGTTAAATGTATGGAATGGAGAAAGAAAATCCTAAGAAAATTCAGAAATCGAGCAAGGAAAAACCCCTGATTTTTTTATTCATCACGTCCAGGATTACGTCCTGGATCATTAGATAGGAATCCGAAGATGAAGAGAGAAACAAAGAATATCACTACTGTGTAAACGAAGAGTTTGAGAGTAAGCATTACACAATCTCCAAGATCATTTTGGGGGAAATAGGGGAATAGATTCTCCATTTTTGTACCACATATTCCGTTTTGACACCAAGAAAAGAAGCGGTTTCTAGAAAACATAAGGAATTTGCAGGAATGAATTTGTAATAAGATTCTGATTCTTTCGTTAACAAAATGATCTCTCATACCTACAATTAGGTATTGTAGGGACCATACATAGGGTCTTCGACCCCCAGAAGGAATGAAGAAATGAGGTGATTCCGATTCATCTCGGTTATCCAAAAGAATTTCCATGTTTGAGTCGAGGGTTCATTATCTGATCTTATCAACTCTTAAGAATATCATTTTTTTTTTATCGAATAAATCATGAATGTTTCTAAGACAGTATTAAAGATCTCATCGAAAACTTACAGCAGCTTGCCAAACAAGGGCTAAGAGAAAAAAGAGCACAGGTATGACTGGCATAACATCTACGATTGGATTGAAAAAAGCATAAGCTTCGGGCAATTTGGCGAAGAAAAAGCTACTCGAATGAAGGGCAGAATTAAGACAGATCAAACTAAAGATATTAAGCATAACAAACATTTTGTTCTTGGAGAAAATTTCATTATTATTGGGTTATTGATATAAGGGGAAAATGAAGAAAGAAGGGAAAGTAGGCCGCAAAATCTTTCTTTTTCTTTGAACTCCCTCAATCAAAAATCCTTCAATTCTCAAATGAGAATAGAAGGAATCATACCTTACATACAATATCTTAATTGAATTATATGTAATGATCAATAAATTCATTTTGATTCTACATCTACATGTGTAGAATCATAGCAACAACCAATTCAATAGATATTGGGGCTGGAATTGACGAACAACCAATACCGATATTAGTGTTTATCGGTGTCGAATAGAAATAAAAATGGGGCGTGGCCAAGTGGTAAGGCAACGGGTTTTGGTCCCGTTACTCGGAGGTTCGAATCCTTCCGTCCCAGACCAATTCTATCATAACAAAGATTGTTCTTTTTAAGAATCTTCTGTTTAAGGGTGTAATGTTGGATACAATGTGATCCAATCTTTCTTTGTGATTTCTAATGATTCTTCTATAGAATCATATCTTCCCTTTCGATTTTGTTTCTCACAAACAAACGGATCGAGTATCAATGACATGTGGATGGAAATAAATATCTTTTTTGATATAGGTAGGATGGGAACAAAGATCAAAGTGAAATTCAAAAAAAAAACTGGGTGGGCCATTCAGCGTATGTTCGCCCCCTCGCCCATATTCATATTGAAGGTTAGTTAGTCATTTGGATAAACTTTATGCCCCATATCTATGATATTTGGATTCTCACATGATGCATTCTGAGTCGAAATGCGAAATAAAAGAGAAGTCTCTACCTTCCCTAAAGTAAATATAAATAAAGATAGGGTAGACAAAATGACTAATTCTATGTGGATCCTGAATCCTAAAAAACAGGGGGGTTCTTGGTATTAATTCCATCGCTGGAATTAAAGCTCCTGAGACTGGGGTGGGACAAAATCAAACAAAATAGTAACAACGAATTGATATGAACCCATTTTGCTTTGTACTTATACAAGACAGGATAGCATCCCATAAGAAGATCCTTTTAAATTGGCTTTGGATATGATTCATGATCCCCATGGAATTCGTGTCGATATGAGTTAATCCGCAAAGGAAAGGAAGGCATCAATTTCAAGACCCTTGTCATCCGGATCTTATTAACAAACAAGAAAATTCAATACGGAACAGATTATTTTCTTTGGACCTAATTTCTTTTATTTTGTATTTGATTTGGCTCCAATGAATAATTGGAAATCAATGTAGCGATCAATTGGGGGAGGGGGGAGATTCATACATTCACTTTACTTTATGGAAAGATTCCTGAATCTGAAGTAAGGAAAAATCTGTAGAAAATGAACCATGCCTATATGTATTGTTATTGTTCTATTTCAGTGATCAGTGACACCGGTGTTTCAGTTTTGGCGAAAAAGATCTGCGATCCCTTAAATACCCACGATTACCCCCGGTAACACTTGTTTGGTGTATCTGATGAATACGATAAAATCAGACTCCTACGATTCTGATTTTATCAATCAGATGAAAGAATACCTGAAAGAATACCGACCTTCATTTTTTCTTTCATGAGCCCCTTCTATCCATCCCCAAGAAAACAAAACAATTTGATTTGTTTCTTGACCCATTTATCTGGTTTAAATTATTGATGATTCAATCGGAAAGGAAACATAGAGGTCTCTTATGATGATCAAATTCGCGTCTGATTTAATTAATCAGATATCTGCTAAACATTTTTAGATCCTCGTTGTACCGACTTGTTGATGGATTTAGAGATTCAATTCAGTCTTTACTGGAAAACTTATTTCCAGTAATGATGTCGAAGTAGGAAATTCTTGAAATTGTTTTTTATGATTCCTTATAAATTCTTTCTACTCGAAGAAGTGTGACATTGGTGAATCTATCCTATCGAGTCACTTGCGATCTTTCCCGGTCATTGGAATAGCTTATTTGGTTAATGACTCATTCTGTTCCGGTATCGGTAATCTAATTAAAGACCCTTCTTTAGTTTTAGTTGTTTGAGAAAGAATTGGATCTTTCATGATTCATCATCCCTAACAATCTGTTGAAGATGTAAAGAAGTGTTAAGCAACGCATTTCTTCGTGTTTTTTATAAATGTGTTTCATTCTTCTAATAAAATATGGGGTTAAATTATATTCTTGCTGAGACTTCTCCAGATCCATCTATGAAAATGAAAGTATGGAGGACTTCATATACTATATACCGATTGAGCCAATGACTATTCATGATTCCATATTGAATCAATTCCATACCGGTCCAAAATTAGAGGAATGTTATGGTAAAACTTCGTTTGAAACGATGTGGTAGAAAGCAACGTGCGACTTGAAGGACATTATCGGCTGTGGATTCTTGTACCCACCATTTTATATATCAAAGAAGATGCTCTCGGCTCGACATAGTTTGTTCTATTCCACTAGGACCCCAATTTTGGGGTTGTAATAAAATAATATAATTATAATATAGCACATGATGGAGCTCGAGCATAAAGAATTGGTTCATTTAGCAGAGAGAAGGATCTAGGGTTAATGCCAATCAATAAGTTGGAACAACTTCGTAAGTATATCTTCGGTATAGAAATTGAAAGGATCAAGTTCGAACAAGTAAAAAAAAAAAAGTAAAATGAATTTGTCGAAATAGTTTTACCAATTCCGATCAAAAGTGTATCACAGGGGAATCAATCGTTTCCATAGAACGAAATAACAAAAGGTATGTTGCTACCCTTTTGAAACAATTAAGGATCACCGAAGTAATGTCTAAACCCAAGGATTCAAAGCAAAGATAAAATAAAGGATACCGGAACAAGGAAACACCGTTTTCAATTGTCTCAACAACTAGATCAGAATGGGGAAGAAATAAAATCGATTCTAGGCGAGACAAACAAAAGAGGTTAGAGACGGCTCAATAAATGTTTAAGGATTTCCCTTCGAGCTCTTTGAGAATTACCCAACTTGAGTTATGAGTACGAATGAGATTTCTTTTTTTTTTTTCAGGAAGGAAGAACAAAAAAAAATGACTCAAATCATAGTCTAATTGATGATTTTGTGGATCTATTTGCCACTACAATACATAAATTCGAATCATTCTTTTTCGAGCCGTACGAGGAGAAAACCTCTTATACGTTTCTAGGGGGGGTTGTTCATTTATGTCTATCCCAATGAGTCATCTATCGAATCGTTGCAATTGATGTTCGATCCCGAAGAGAGGGAAGAGATCTTCGTAAAGTGGGTTTTTACGATCCGATAAAGAACCAAACTTATTCAAATGTTTCCGCTATTCTATATTTCCTTGAAAAAGGCGCTCAACCTACAGGAACTGTTCATGATATTTCAAAGAAGGCGGAGGTATTTAAGGAATTTCGAATTAATCAAATGAAATTAATGAAATAAAAAAAAAGGGGGGGGGTGCCCAGTATCTAGCTTTGTCTAATTGTTTCTCCACCATTCCTTATTTTTTTTTCTCTATTCTCTATTCATTGTTGCTCTCACATGACCCCGTATCATAGAACTATAAAAAAAATCTTCTCTTGATATGAGACAGATAGAAAAAAGATTGAGTGAATAGATGAAATAACTGGGAAATTATGGGATTACCATCAATCAGATGGTTTTCGTTGGGACTCCACCAACAAACAAAAGGTCAATCTTGCTTATTGTACCTCTATTGAATAAATATTGAATAAACCCGACATTTTTTTCCTACCGGAATTCCTTATTTATTTCCCCACTCATACTTCATCCCTTATCTATGTTGTAGTGTCACTCCAACACAAGTCCTTGTTTTATTTATTGAATTGGTTTTCTCAACATTCAATTCATATTGACAATGGTGTATCGAACAAATATAATTCGATCGTGGATAAATAGATCTATTTATCCACATTTCATAAGTTTGTTTCTTTATTTCACTCAAACGATGGGTTCGTCAATTTCGTTGTGACACAAGAAGTATCTTAGTTAATATAATGAAAAAAAAAAAATAGAGTATGGGTAGTCTATAAATTTTTACATCTATTTAGATTTTCTCTATAATTTATCCCAGAATCTGTTGTATTTTCATCTGATCTCTGTTCATTTTTATGTTCACAATTGATCATCAAATCTTTCTTTTTGATCTGTTGCTAGTTCAATGTTTTGACGAGGTCGGGCAATCAAATCTCTTTATTTATTTTTTATTCCGATCGTATCTACACACCCTATTTATATGGGTTGCTAACTCAACGGTAGAGTACTCGGCTTTTAAGTGCGGCTATGGTCTTTTACACATTTTGATGAAGCAACGGATTCGTCCATACCATTGGTAGAGTTTGTAAGACCACGACTGATCCTGAAAGGGAATGAAAGGAAAAAACAGCATGTCGTATCAATGGAGAACTCTTAGAATACTTCATCCTTAACGGATCGATACAAAATCTTGTTTTGATTCTTTTCTTGGAAAGGGGTCAAATCAATTCAAGTTGGGTCGAGTGAATAAATGGATAGAGCCCTATAGCTCCAATTATAGGGAAACCAAAAGCAACGAGCTTCTGTTTGTTCTTAAATTCGAATGATTACCCGATCTAATTAGACGTTAAAAATATATTAGTGCCTGATATGGGAAAGGGTTCTCTTGTGAGTGGATCATCAATTCCTTTTTTTTCATGAATCCTAACTATTCTCTATTATGTTCTCTATTATGTAGTGGAGACGAATGTGTAGAAGAAACGGTATACTGATCAAAATTCATTATTCCAAAGTCAAAAGAGTGATCGGGTTGTAAAAATAAAGGATTTCTAACCATCTCTTGTAACTATAACGAACATAAATAAATTGGATGGAAATAGGATCCGTTGATTGTCCTTTCTGGCTCCGGGGTATCCATTCTTTTCTTACTATATACCTTGTTCTGACCGTATCGTACTATGTATTATTTGATAACTCAAGAAATCCCCCATTTGGTTCAAGTGTAATTTCAAATGGAAATGGAGGAACTACAAGGATATTTAGAAATGGATGGATTTCGGCAACAATACTTCCTATATCCGTTTCTATTTCAGGAATATATCTACGCGCTTGCTCATGGTCATGCTTTAAATGGATCGATTCTTTATGAACCGGTGGAAAATTTAGATCATGACAATAAATCCAGTTCACTAATTGTGAAACGTTTAATTACTCGAATGCATCAACAGAATCGTTTGATTATTTCGGTTAATGATTCTAATCAAAATCGATTCGTTGGGCACAACAATCATTTTGATTCTCAAATGATATCGGAGGGTTTTGCAGTCGTTGTGGAAATTCCATTCTCGCTGCGATTGGTATCTTCCCTAAAAGAAAAAGAAATAGCAAAATCTCATAATTTACGATCTATTCATTCAATATTTCCCTTTTTCGAGGACAAGTTATCACATTTAAATCATGTGTCAGATATACTAATACCCCACCCCATCCATCTGGAAATCTTGGTTCAAACCCTTCACTCTTGGATACAAGATACTCCTTCGTTGCATTTATTGCGACTCTCTCTCTACGAGTATTGGAATTCAAATAGTCTCATTACTTCAAAAAATTCCATTTCCCTTTTTTCAAAAGAGAATCAAAGATTCTTCTTGTTCCTCTCTAATTCTCATGTATATGAATGTGAATTCATATTCATTTTTCTCCGTAAACAACCCTTTCATTTACGATCAAAATCTTTTGGATCCTTTCTTGAGCGAACACATTTCTATGCAAAAATAGAATATCTTGTAGTAGTGCTTTGTAACGATTTTCAGAAAACCCTATGGTTGTTCAAAGACCCTTTTATGCATTATGTCAGATATCAAGGAAAATCGATTCTGGCTTCAAGGGGGGCTCATCTTCTGATAAAGAAATGGAAATCTCACCTTGTCAACTTTTGGCAATGTCATTTTGACTTGTGGTCTCAACCGGCCAGGATCCATATAAAGCAATTATATAATCATCCCTTCTATTTTCTGGGCTATCTTTCAAGTGTACGACTAAACTCTTCGGTGATAAGGAGTCAAATGCTAGAGAATTCGTTTCGAATAGATACTGCTATTAAGAAATTCGAGACCGTAGTCCCAA